ATTTTACCGCGATGAATATACTCTACTAATCATAAAGACATTGGAACAATATATTTAATTTTTGGAGCTTGATCAGGAATATTAGGGTTAAGAATAAGAATATTAATTCGAATAGAATTAGGTCAACCAGGAACTTTAATTGGTAATGATCAAATTTATAATGTAATTGTAACTGCTCATGCATTTATTATAATTTTTTTTATAGTAATACCTATTATAATTGGAGGATTTGGAAACTGATTAGTTCCTATTATAATTGGGGCTCCAGATATAGCATTTCCTCGAATAAATAATATAAGATTTTGACTTCTTCCTCCTTCTTTATTTTTACTAATTAATTCTTCTTTAGTAGAATCTGGAGCTGGAACAGGATGAACAGTTTATCCTCCTTTATCCTCAAATCTTTCTCATTATGGGCCTTCAGTAGATCTTGCAATTTTTTCTTTACATCTTGCAGGAGCATCTTCAATTTTAGGGGCAATCAATTTTATTACAACTATTATCAACATACGTTCTATTGGAATAACTATAGAACGAATACCTTTATTTGTTTGATCAGTTTTAATTACAGCTATTTTACTGTTATTATCATTACCAGTTTTAGCTGGTGCTATTACAATATTATTAACAGATCGAAACTTTAATACCTCATTCTTTGACCCTTCAGGGGGAGGAGATCCAATTTTATACCAACATTTATTCTGATTTTTTGGCCATCCTGAAGTTTACATTTTAATTCTTCCCGGATTTGGTATAATTTCTCAAATTATTTGTTTTAATACAGGTAAAAAAGAACCATTTGGCAATTTAGGAATAATTTATGCTATAGCAGCAATTGGATTATTAGGCTTTATTGTATGAGCACATCATATATTCACTGTAGGTATAGATGTAGATACCCGAGCATATTTTACATCGGCTACAATAATTATTGCCGTTCCTACTGGAATTAAAATTTTTAGATGATTAGCTACTCTTCATGGTTCAAAAATTAAATTTAATACTTCAGTTCTTTGAGCATTAGGATTCCTTTTTTTATTTACAGTAGGAGGACTTACAGGAATTATATTAGCAAATTCCTCAATTGATATTGTCTTGCATGACACATATTATGTAGTCGCCCATTTTCATTATGTTTTATCAATAGGAGCGGTTTTTGCTATTATAGGAGCAATTGTCCATTGATTTCCAATATTTTTTGGCATAAATCTAAACTCTAGATTAACAAAAATTCAATTTATCATTACTTTCATTGGGGTAAATCTTACTTTTTTTCCTCAACACTTTTTAGGTCTTGCTGGTATACCACGACGATACTCTGATTATCCTGACTTTTTTGCAAAATGAAACTTTGTTTCCTCTTTAGGATCAATAATTTCTTTAATTGGTGTAATTATGTTAATTGTCATTTTATGAATCAGAATTATTGAGAAAAAAATAATTAATTTTTCTTCTTCAACTAATTCTTCTATTGAATGAATATTAAATTTTCCCCCCTCAGAACATTCTTTTAATCAAAATAATATTATTTTAAAATAAACAAATGATAACTTGATCACAAATAGCATTTTCAGATATAAACTCCCCCATTATAGAACAAATAGTATTTTTTCATGACCATTCAATAATAATTATTCTAATAATTACAATTCTTACAATTTATATAATTATTAATATTATAATAAATAATTTTTTAAGACGTTCTCTTATGGAAGGACAAGAAATTGAAATTATTTGAACAATTATCCCAGCTATTACTTTAATTTTTATTGCTATCCCCTCTCTTCATCTTTTATATTTAACAGATGAAACATTTAATTCACAAATTTCTATTAAAATTCTTGGGCATCAATGATACTGATCTTATGAATACTCAGACTTTAATAAAGAATTTGATTCATTTATAATTCCAGAAATAGAAATAACTAAAAATTCATTTCGACTTTTAGATACAGATAATAATTTAGTTATTCCAATTAATACTAACATTAAATATTTAATTTCATCCATAGATGTTATTCACTCATGAACAGTTCCATCTTTAGGAATTAAAATAGATGCAGTCCCAGGGCGTTTAAATCAGTCTTTTTCAGTATCTAGACGACCTGGTCTTTTTTTCGGCCAATGTTCTGAAATTTGTGGAGCAAATCACAGATTTATACCAATTTCACTTGAAATTACTTCAATAAACAATTTTATTAATTTCATTAACTCATCATTGAATGGCTGATAAAAGTGATGGTCTCTTAAACCAATTTATAGTTAATTTTAACTTTCAATGAAAAAACTAGTTAATTCAATAACAAAAGAATGTCATTCTTTAATTACTTAAAAGTGTTTTTTAATTCCTCAAATTTTTCCTATAAATTGAATCATACTGACAATAATTATTTTATTAATATTATCTTTTTCCACTATTAGCTTTTATTTTTTTCATACAAAAGAAAAAAAAAGACAATTAATATTAATAAAAAAAATACACAAATTTAACTTTAAGTTTTAATGATACACAATTTATTTTCAATTTTCGACCCCTCAACCTCATCAAATTTTAATTTAAACTGATTAAGATTATTAATTTGAGTACTAATTATTCCTAATATTTTCTGAGCTTCCTCTTCTTTATTTCTAATTTCTTGAAAAATTCTGCTAAAAAAATTTTTTCAAGAAATTAGAAATAACATAAAATCCTCAAAGCTAAAAAATTGCATTTTTATTACAGCCATTTTTATTTTTATTCTTTTAAGAAATACTATAGGTTTACTTCCATACACATTTACATCTTCAAGACATTTAGTATTTACAATATTTTTTGCTTTTCCGTTTTGAATTAGATTTATAATATTTTCACTAATTAATAAATTTAACATAGTAATATCTCACTTAGTTCCCATAGGCTCACCTATAATACTAAGTTTTTTTATAGTTATCATTGAAACCGTAAGAAATTTTATTCGACCTATTACTTTATCTGTACGACTAACTGCTAATATAATTAGAGGTCATTTATTAATTCATTTACTTTCTTCAATTTCAATATTTGGAAACATATTTTTTATAATAAGAATCCCATTAATAATAACTTTATTAATTTTAGAAACAGCTGTCGCTTTCATTCAAGGTTTTGTATTTGTAATTCTTATTAGACTTTATATTAATGAAAGATAAATTAAACATATGATATTTCACCCATTTCATTTAGTAGAAAAAAGCCCATGACCTATCACAAGATCAATCTCTGCTCTTTCTTTAACACTTGGATTTGTAAGATATTTTCAAAATCTTAATAATTATTTATTAATTCTAGCAGTTTTAATAATTACTATCTCATCATATCAATGATGACGAGATGTATCTCGAGAAGGTTCTTTTCAAGGTTATCATACATTTTGAGTTTTAAATGGCCTAAAAATAGGAATGATTTTATTTATTTTATCCGAAGTTTTTTTTTTCCTATCATTTTTTTGAGCCTTCTTTCACAGAAGACTTTCACCTAATATTGAAATTGGTAGACAATGACCCCCTAAAGGAATTTATCCTTTTAACCCATTTGAAGTTCCTTTATTAAACTCAACGATTTTAATTTCCTCAGGTATTACAGTAACGTGAAGACATCATTCAATTATAAATCAAAATTATATTTCAGCATTAAATTCACTACTAATTACAATTTTATTAGGTGCCGCATTTACAATATTTCAAGGATTTGAATATTTTCAAGCTCAATTTAGAATTTCTGATGGAATTTTTGGCTCAACCTTTTTTATAACTACAGGATTTCATGGACTTCATGTATTAATTGGATCTATTTTTTTATTAGTTTCATATTTTCGAATTAAAAATCAATTAATTTCTTCTAATCACTTTTTTGGATTTGAAGCTTCAGCTTGATATTGACATTTCGTTGACGTAGTATGATTGTTTCTTTTTACATTTATATATTGATGAATTTACTAATTTAATTAGTATAAAAAGTACACTTAATTTCCAATTAAGTAGTTTCATTGAAATTAAATAATTTTTTACGTAATTCCAACAATTCTCATCGTTATTATATTACTTATATTTTTATTTTTTTCTTTGGGCTTTCAGGGGAAAAAAGCCAAAGAAAAAAATTCTCCTTTTGAGTGTGGATTTGATCCATTTTCATTATCTCGGGTACCTTTTTCATTAAAGTTTTTTTTTATTGGAATTGTTTTTTTAATTTTTGATGTAGAAATTGTAGTAATTATTCCATTTCCATTAATTATAATAATGAAAAGACTAAGATTTATATTTTCATTTATTGTGATTAACATTTTAATTTTATTAGGCCTTTTGTATGAGTTTAAATATAGGATACTTGATTGGTTAAAATAATACAGAAAAGTATTTAAATTTATAAAATCTAATTTGCATTTAGAAATTGGTTTCCCCTTTTCTGTTAAAATAAAGCGATATAATTGCATTCAGTTTCGGCCTGAATTTAGAGTTTTTCTATTTTTTAATAGAAGCCAAAGAAGCGGCGTTTCACTGTTAATGAATTAATTGATTTTCCTATTAAAGATTAATAATTTAGGCTTCTAACCTAAAACTAATGATTTTATTCATTTAATCTTTAAATTTAAATAGTGTAAGTTAACACTTAACTTTTTCATTGTTACAATCCTAAGAGGTTTAAATTTAATAATTACAAAAATTGATGCAAATAAAATTAGAATAAATTAAAAAACCAAAATAAAATAAGAAAATAAAAATAATTCTTTGAGGAAGAATTATTTTTCAAGCTATTATTATTAATTGATCATATCGTATACGCACATATGTTCCTCGGATTATAATAATAATTATTATTAAAATTAAAAGAGAAATCTCTCTAAGTGATTTAAAACCTAAGAATAAATAATTAGTTAAATATCTAATAATTATAATATTACCATATTCTGATATAAAAATAATAGCAAATAATCATGATCCGTATTCAATATTAAATCCTGATACCAGTTCAGATTCCCCTTCTGCTAAATCAAATGGGACTCGATTTAATTCCGCTAAGATTGAAATTATTCAAATAATAAAAATTGGTAAATTTATTAAAATTAATGGGAATATTTCTTGAAATTTTAGAAAAATTGATAAATTAAAACTTTGAGGGATAATTGCTAAAGAAATTAAAATTAGTGCTATTCTTACCTCATATGAAATTACTTGGGCAAAACCTCGATATGAACCGATTAATGAATACTTAGAGTTTGATGCTCATCCTCTAAATAAGATTGAATATCTTCTTAATCTAGAAATACAAAGAAAAAAAATAATTCCTATGTTTATATTAATAGCGTTATTTGAAAAACAGAAAATTATTCATAGTATTATTATTATAATAATTATAATAAGAGGTGAAATAAATTGAATAATTTTGTTTATATAGAATATTTTATTTATTTCTTTACTAAAAAGTTTTAATGCATCTCTAAAAGGCTGAAATAGTCCTATAAATCCGTTTTTATTGGGGCCCTTTCGAATATGACAATAACCTAAAAATTTTCGCTCTATTAATGTAAAAAAAGCAATTCTTATTAAAACTATGAGAATTAAGATGAAAAAATAAATTAAGCCTAAAATTATTAAAGGAATTTCTCATAAAGGAAGCTTAAATTCCTTGCATTTATCTGCCACTTTAATAATTACAAAAATTGATGCAAATAAAATTGTTTATCCTAATAATTAGAATTCAAAATTCCTTTCGTACTAATTGAAAATTTATTGTTATTAAGATAGAATCCAACCTGATTCTCATCGGTCTAAACTCAGATCATGTAGGAATTTAAAAGTTGAACAAACTTCTTTTTTTAATATCTGCATTAAAAAAGTATCCTAATCCAACATCGAGGTCGCAAACTTTTTTGTCAATATGATCTATCAAAAAATATAACGCTGTTATCCCTAGAGTATTTTTTCATTTAATCATTAATAATGGGTCATTTTAATAATGAAAAGTTTTTTATATTTTCTTGCCGCCCCAGCTAAAACTTATTAGTTATATTAATAAAAAAAATAAGTTTTATAAATTCATAGGGTCTTCTTGTCCTTAATTTATATAATTGTTTCTGCACAAATTAAAAAAACTTTAATTATTAGTTTAAATAAAGTTTTTCCCTGTAATTCCATTCTCTTAGCATTCAATTAAAATCTTATTTCAATACCTTTGTATAGTCAAAATACTACAGCAATTTAAATATTCATTGAGCAGGATTTGCATTTATTTATTTTCTAAATGCGTTGTTTTTATTAAACAGTCAGAGAAAAATTTTGCCTAATTCATATAAACTATATTAAATCTTTTTTTAATTAACTTATAAATTTAATTTTGCTCAGTTATTTTACTAATATTTTCATTTTTATTTAAATTTTAAATTTAATTTAATAAACAACAAGTGTTATTTCATTTTAATAAAATAAATTATTTATAAAAATAAAAAGGAAAATTTTATTCCTTTATTTTAATTATAAATAAATTTTTAAACTAATTAATTTTAGCTTATCCCAAAATTATTTCTCTGTAAGATTTAAAATTAATTATTATTTAAAGAGAAACGTATAGTTATTTTATATAACTAGATATCACAATTTTTGAATAGAATTTCACCCCCAAAATTTAATTAAATTTAATATTGAAACATTAAATTATTTTAAATTTTAGCTCAAAATGTTTCGAGAAAAATAAAATTTTATTTTATTTTGAAAATCCCTTATGCTAAAGGTACATGTAACTTTCTTATTAATTATTTATTAAAATCCTTTTCAGTTAAAAAATAAATGATTATTTTAATTAAAATTTATTAAATTGAATTTAAAAAAGTTTTCTTATTAATAAAAAAATGGTAATTTATACAAATTTTCATTGTAAGTGAAACATCTAATGATTTCATTTTTAAAACACTTTCCAGTATTTTAACTTTGTTACGACTTATCTTAAAAAAGAGTGACGGGCGATATGTACATATTTTAGAGCTTAATTCAAATTAACATTCTATTTTAATTTTACTTTCAAATCCTAAATTTTATTTAATTTTATTTAATTTTATTTCTCTTAAAAGTAATGTAATTCACTTCATTCTTAAATTTTTACTGCACCTTGACTTAATTTAAATTAATTTATGTTTTTAAATATTAACAATTAGAGTTAATAATTGTTTTAATAGTGGTATACAAGTTGATTTGACAAATTTAAGTAAGATTTAGGTGTTTTATCCATTAAAGAGCAAATTCCTCTGAAAAGCTTAAAATACCGCCATAATTTTTTGCTTTCGTAATTATTATATACTTACAATATTTAGCTCTTAAATAATAGGGTATCTAATCCTAGTTTATTATAAGAATTATAATTTTATTTTAATTAATTTTAAAAATAAATTTCACCTTAATTTTTAACAAAATTTTACTACATTTTTTAAATTCTATTAGAATAAGAATTGTTCTATTTGTTTAACCGCTGCTGCTGGCACAAATTTAGCTAGATTATTTTTCTAATTCTTAATAATTTTTTATTATTAAATAAAATAAATTTTCTACAAAAATTTTTTTAAAAATTGTATAAAAAAACTAGAAGATTTTTCTTAAAAACCAAATCAAATTAAATTTTATTAAACATATTAAAAATTAATTGCCGCAAAATTAATTTTTTTCAAAACTCATGTCTATCGGTTATCTCGATATATAAAAGGAAACGTATGCTAGACTTTAATGGGCAAATCTCCCATATTCTGAAAATAGGACCTATAATTTGAGCAAGATGTGAACATCTTTTTTTTTTCTCCGAATTTATTAGTTAGTAGATGTGTACATGACTTAGTATGACCCTTTGTTACTCTCCTATGGGTCAATAAATGAGACAGCCGGTCGTCGACCCTTATTCTAAATAGATGTAATTATATTCCGGCACAGTAAAATGCCTGAATAAAGGGTTATCTTGATAGGATAAATAATGTATTTCTACTTTTACTAGGAGCTCTAGAAATTAACTTTAATAAAATTAATTATTTTCTAAAAATTCAAAATTTTTTGTGGTAACACCCAAAGTTATTTGCATCAATTTTTGTAATTAAAATGTTTTTAACTTATATCTTTACATTTTCAGTGTAATGTTTTAATTAAACTATAAAAACAAGAAAATATAACAATTATTAAAATAATTAAACCTAATGCAATTGAAAAAATATTTATGTCTGTTATAAAATTGAACTTATAATTATATTCAATTCTTTTTTTAATTCCTAAGGGACCAAATATTTCTATCCATGTTCAATCATTTACTCTTGTTTTTAAAAAGTATTTATTATTAATTAGCAAAATGAATCTAGTTAATTCAGATATATATCATATTGTTATAAAAAAATGTAATTTAAGATTAGGCATAAATTTATTTAATTTTTTAAACAGTATAAAGAAAAAAATACAAAACGGAATTAATAACAATATTAGTATTTTTTGAGTAAAAGATAAAAATACTGTACTATAATTTGAAATTATTAATCATCTTATTAAATTTCCTGTCATTAGTAAAAAAAATGTTAAAATGAAAATTGGATATTTCATGAAGATGTCTAATTTATTTATTAAAAAATTATTAGTGAATGTTCCTTTTAATATAATTATAAAAAATAATCGAAAATTATAAAGAAAAGTAAAGATAATTCCAAAAGAAAACAATACTATTTCAATTAAGTTATAATTTTTGACAAAGAAAAATTCTATAATCACATCCTTTGAATAAAACCCCCCAATAAAAGGAAAACCTATTAAAGAATACATACCAATTATTATACAGCTTGAAATTACGGGGCTAAATTTAAAGAAATTTGATAAAAATCGGATATCTTGATTTCCTATTAAGTTATGAATAACAAATCCAGCACATAAAAATAATATTGATTTAAAAATAGCATGAATAATCAAATGAAAAAAAGCTAAATTAGTTAATTTTATTGATAAAGTTAATATTATAATTGATAATTGACTTAAAGTAGAAAAAGCAATAATTTTTTTTAAGTCGTTTTCAAAAAAAGCGTTGATACCAGCTATTAATATTGTTAACAATGAAATTTTTAATAAAATTTTACTAAAAATTATATGCTCGAATAAAAAGTTAAATCGAATTAATAAATAGACTCCAGCAGTAACTAAAGTTGAAGAATGTACTAAAGCTGATACTGGAGTAGGGGCTGCTATAGCAGCCGGTAGCCAAGCTGAAAATGGAATTTGAGCACTTTTAGTTAAGCCAGCAATAATTACTAATAATCCTCAAATTAGTTCAAAATTTTTAAAGGAAGTTAATTCAAAAGAATTAAAATTTACTGCAAAAATAATCATTATAATAATTATTACATCTCCAACTCGATTTCTAATAATAGTTATTATCCCAGAGTTATATGAATTAGTTCTTTGATAGTAAATAACTAAACAATATGAAACTAACCCTAATCCGTCTCAGCCTAAAATTAATATAAACGCATTAGGTATGAGAATTAATAATAGTATTGATAAAATGAATAGTAAAACTATTCAACAAAAGGGTTTTTTATTTTTATCTGATATCATGTATCTATGACTATATCATAAAACTATCCTAGAAATCATTAGAACAGCAAAAGAAAATAAACATCTTATTCAATCTAAAATGATATAAAATTTATATTCAAAGCTTAAAATTGTTAATAAATTATACTCAATAATTATAAAATAATTATAGAAAAACATAAAAAAAAATATAAATATAAATATAAATCTAAAGAAAAATAATATTATTGTTCATTTAATAAAAATTGTTTAATGAATATTCATCTATAAATCCACAATTTATAATTTTAATTAAACTAATTAAACTATTTATAATCATTTTATAAAAAAGTTAATCTTTAAAAATCATATAATTATAGGAAAAAAATGAAGTAACAATAAATAATATTCCCGAATTGAAATTGATTTATTTCTAAATATAACCCAACTTTTTCCGTGGTTAATATATCTGTATATAAACATTGAATAACAAGCGCTTAAAAAAATTATCATTATTACAGGTAGAGATATTACTATTCTAAATTTAATTAAACTTAACCCGAGAAATAGTTCTCCAAATAAATTCATAGTTATAGGGGCAGATATGTTAATAATTCTAAATAAAAATCATCATAAGGTTAAGTTTGGAAAAATTATTATTATTCCTTTAATTATAAAAATATTTCGCGTATGAAATCGCTCATAAATTATATTTCTTAAACAAAATAATCCAGATCTACACAAACCATGACCAATTATTATTATTAACATTCCATAAGATCCATGAATAAAAAATGTTAAACAACCTGCCAAAGCAATTCCTATATGGGAAACAGAAGAATAAGCAATTAACGATTTTAAATCAATTTGAAATAGACAAAAAATTCTAATTATTACCCCCCCTCATATAGAAATAATAATTAAAATAAAGGAATAGTTAAGTAAGTCAAGAAAAAAAAAACTTTTAAAACGATATAATCCATAAAATCCTAATTTAAGAAGAACTCCAGCTAAAATTATGGAACCTGCAATTGGAGCTTCAACATGTGCTTTTGGTAATCATAAATGTAATATAAATATGGGGATTTTAACTAAAAATCCTAAAATTATTAAGAAAAAAACTAAACCTATTTGATTTAATACCCATTCTCTAAAAATAATTCTTAATGAAATTCTATTTATTAATATTAATACTAATAATGGTAAAGATCCAAAAACTGTATAAATTAATATATAAAATCCAGCTTGAATTCGTTCAGGTTGGGAACCTCAGCCTGTAATTATTAAAACAATTGGGAATAAAACCGCTTCGAAAAACAAATAAAATATCAATAAATTTTCAGAACAAAAACAAATAAATAACAAATTTATTATAATGAGAGTATAGAAATTAAATAAATTATTCTTAAAAATATTATTTAATTGACTTGCTAAAATTATTAAAAAAGAAATTCATAAGGTTAAGTTAATTATTCTTAAACTTATTAAATCGGAATAAAAAAAATTTCTTATAATTTCGGCATTATTTAACAATCCTTTATTTAATAAAAAAATTAACAGAAATATTAAATAAATTATAATTTGATATGGTCTTATTAAAAAATAAATACATATAATTAAAATAAATATTATTAATATAGTTAGCATTTAATTAAACTTATTGTTTTTATTATTTCATTCCCATAAAAAAAACTTATTATTACTAATAATCTTAATCCTAATCCTGCTTCACACACAATTCTAATTAAAAAAGTAAAAATACCTAAAATATTAAATATACAAAAGTAAATGCAAAGTATTAATAATAAATTTATATAAATAAATTCAATTCTTATTAAAATTATTATTAAATAATAACGATTTATAAATAATACAAAAGCGCCAATTACATATAATATAATAATTAAAGATGTCATGAGTTAGTTGAAATAATTTAATTAAAATATTGATTTTGTAAATCAAATTTGACTTAGTCTTTCAATTTCAGAAAAGATATTATCCCTACAAATCTCCAAAATTTGCATACTTAAACTATATTATTTTCTGAAATTAAATTCATTATTTTTCTTTCAATTATTTGCGCTAGATCTTTCCATCCCATTTTAATATTAACATCTCTTATTCTATTAACGTTGTTTTTATCTCTTATTTTTTATTTTATTTATCAATTTTCAATTGTATCATTAATAATAGTATTAATTATTCTGGGCGGAATACTAATTATTTTTATATATATAATTAGATTATGTCCTAATAAGAAAATAAGTTTTAATAAGAAATTAATAATTATTTTTTCATTTATATTAATTATAATACCTATTGAAATATTTATAGTAAAATTCGAATTAACTCATATTAATAAAATTTACCAAATAAATTTTATTAATATAATTATTATAATAATAATTTTTCTTATTATAATACTAATAATTATTTCAAAAAACTTAAGATGAATTAACGCTCCAATTAAAAAATTTGTTTAAACATATGTTAAAATTAATAAATCCTTTAATTAACCTTCCTACACCATCAAATATTTCATATATATGAAATTTTGGATCTCTTTTAGGGCTTTGTTTATTAACCCAAATTGTAAGAGGTTTATTTTTAGCAATAAATTTCTCAAGAGATATTTCAACTGCATTTTCGATAATTTCTCATATTCAACGAGATGTAAATAATGGATGACTTATTCGATCAATTCACGCTAATGGAGCATCAATTTTTTTTATTTTCATGTATATTCATGTAGCCCGAGGTATTTACTATTCTTCATTCTTTTTTAAAAATGTATGAATGTCTGGTATTATAATTATATTTGTATTAATAGCAACAGCATTTTTAGGATATATTTTACCTTGAGGACAAATATCATTTTGAGGTGCTACTGTAATTACAAATCTTATTTCAGCAATCCCTTACATTGGAATTTCAATAACTTATTGAATTTGGGGGGGGTTTTCAGTAGATAATAATACTTTAATTCGATTTTTTACTCTTCATTTTTTATTACCATTTATTTTATTAATATTAGCTATAGTACATATTATACTAATTCATGAAAAAGGTTCAAGAAACCCATTAGGGATTTCAATAAATCTAGATAAAATTCCATTTCACCCATATTTCACTATTAAAGACTTATTAGGAATTATAGTAGTTGCTATAATTTTTTCATATTCCATTATTATCAATCCTTATGGATTTATGGATGCAGAAAATTTCAATATTGCTAATCCTATGATTACTCCTCCCCATATTCAACCTGAATGATACTTCCTTTTTGCCTATGCTATTCTTCGATCAATTCCTAATAAATTAGGGGGGGTAATTGCCTTAGTAATATCAATTGTTATCATCTTAAGTTTTTCTTTTACAATAAATAATAAAATATCCTCATTTTATTTTAATATTTTATTTAAAATTATATTTTGAATTTTAATCAATTGTTTTATTATATTAACCTATCTTGGGGCTATGCCTATTGAATATCCTTATGAAACTATAAGAAAAATTGTTACAGTTATTTACTTTATAATATTTATTTTAATTCCATTAATTTAAGACTTTTTAACTATAGATTAAGTATATATTTTGAAAATATAAAAAAGAAATTTTCTAAAAGTCTAATTTCAGCTGAAGTATTTCATAAGTAAATTCTAAATTTACTGCATTTATCTGCCAAGCTGAATAAAGTTATTTTTTTTTTAATTGCCGCAAAATTAATTTTTTTCAAAACTCATGTCTATCGGTTATCTCGATATATAAAAGGAAACGTATGCTAGACTTTAATGGGCAAATCTCCCATATTCTGAAAATAGGACCTATAATTTGAGCAAGATGTGAACATCTTTTTTTTTTCTCCGAATTTATTAGTTAGTAGATGTGTACATGACTTAGTATGACCCTTGTTACTCTCCTATGGGGCTGCATTTATCTGCCAAGCTGAATAAAGTTATTTTTTTTTTAATTGCCGCAAAATTAATTTTTTTCAAAACTCATGTCTATCGGTTATCTCGATATATAAAAGGAAACGTATGCTAGACTTTAATGGGCAAATCTCCCATATTCTGAAAATAGGACCTATAATTTGAGCAAGATGTGAACATCTTTTTTTTTTCTCCGAATTTATTAGTTAGTAGATGTGTACATGACTTAGTATGACCCTTTGTTACTCTCCTATGGGTCAATAAATGAGACAGCCGGTCGTCGACCCTTATTCTAAATAGATGTAATTATATTCCGCACGAATAAATCTTATTAAATTAAACTGCAAATTTAAAATTGATAATTAAAATTTATCTAAGATTTTGAAATAAAGTAAGCTAATTTCTAAGCTATTGGGTTCATACCCCAAATATGATTAATTATTAATCCTTTATTAATTTTTTTTAAAAAAATAATAATTTGAGTTATTATCATAACAATTTTCATTTCTTTTTCATCTAATTCTTGGTTTATTTTTTGATTAATAATAGAAATTAATATAATATCTTTTATTCCAATCTTAAATAATTTTAAAATAAAGAATTATAATGCAATAATTACATATTTTATTGTACAATCATTTTCATCGTCGTTATTTTTTATTTCAGCTTTTCAATATAATCTATTTAATTTAAATTTTTTCTTCAATTTAATTAATATTTCGATTTTAATTAAAATGGGAGTAATCCCCTTTCATTTTTGAATAATTATATTAAGAGAATCATTAACTTATTTTTCTTTATTTATTTTATTAACTATCCAAAAAATTATGCCTTTATTAATTATTGAAAAATTTATTAATACTTCATTAACAATTTTATTTGTATTATCCTCATTAACAGCTTCAATTTTAGCAATAAAGTATAAAATAATAAAGAAAATCCTAATTTTTTCATCAATTTCACACCAAGGTTGAATTTTATGTTTAATTGCCAAAAAAATTAATTTTTGAATTTCCTATTTAATTTTATACTCAATTATTATTTATAATATCATCAACATTTGTAATTATAATAATTTTAACAATATTTATGACTTTATTAAAAAAAAAATAAAAACTGAAAATAAAACAAGATTAATTATGTCAATAATATCTTTAGCTGGGATACCTCCATTTCTAGGATTTTTCATAAAAATTGTAGCTCTTTTTTTTTTAATAAAAATAAATATAATTATAATTTTTATACTAATTATTTCCTCATTAATTAATTTATTTTTTTATATACGATCAATAACCCCGTCATTCTTTATTAACTTAAAATTTTTTTCATGAAATAATCTACTAATTAAAAAAAATTTTTTATTTAAAATAAATTTAATTTTATTAATTATTTTAATAAATATTTTTATTTAATCTTTAAAGATTTTAAGTTAATAAAACTAGTTACCTTCAAAGTAAAAAATATTTTAAATAAATCTTAGTAAAAGAAAATTTTTTTCCATAAATAAATTTACAATTTATCGCCTAAACTCAGCC